ATGGCCCGAATAAATCCAACGAGTTATTAACAATCCTGTTAGACATAAAAAAGTAGCTATCATCCCCTTTTCTGAGGAATAATATGGTTTTCTAATTTGATTGCCCAATAAGCTTATCAAATGAATTGTAATTACAATTGAAACAATAGAAAAGGAAATATGAGTTAATATATGCTCTAAAGTTGAAAATATCATAAAAATGAAAAAACGGGGGATCCCCCCGTATTAATTAAGAAATAGAAATTGGGAATTTAATTTAATTTTATTATAGGATCTATTTGATATCTTTTAGAAGATGGCATGCCGCCACTCGGACTCGAACCGAGATGCTCTAGCACTGCTTCCTAAGAGCAGCGTGTCTACCGATTTCACCATAGCGGCTTGCTCGAACTCATAATAACCTATTTATATTCAATCGTCGAGATTGAACAAGTCAATTCACTCAAATAAGTTTTTTTTAGTAAAGATATAAAAAAAAGAGTTCAAAAAAGTCAATTTAAAGGTTCAGTAGTTTCTTTAAGGTGTCTGGTTTTAGGGCTTTGACGTAGTTTAGCCGATTCTAAAATACGACTCTTGCAACGATAGAATTCTTCGATAGACTAAAAAACTTTTTTTTTATTGTCATTATTTCTGGTTTATCTGATTTAATAAATTCAATTTGAAACACAAACTAAATTTTATCAATGAATCTAAAATATGTCTATTTTGGATTACTCCAAATTGCCACTTGTACATATAATAATATCTCAACAATTAAGTTCTTTTATTGATTATTCATTGATTATTCATTGGGCTGAAAATTGGATAGATATGTAAAATACATTAAATATAGTATATCTAATAAATTAAGAAGTCAGAAAGTTATCCAAAAATCTTTAACACGGAATGGATTAGTTTGAACAATTAATTAATTTGAACTAAAAATATTCTATCTGCCCTTCCTGATAAATATAAAATTTTTTCATTATTTATTCTTTTAAAGGTCGATGGGGAAAAGAAGACTCCCCACCACCAAAATCTGAATGAAAATATACTAAAAAAATCAAATAAAAAATCTTATATATATTTATTTTTTTATTTTTAAGAATACTTCTTCTTTTTATAAGATTAAGAGTCTATTTCATATTGATTACAATAGGAACTGCCAATTGTTAATTTTATATTAACTTTAATATTAAATTAACAAATTACTGAGATATTAATTACTGATCCAATTTTTTTAGTCAAATCCATTCCAAATTATTCCAATATTTTAGGACTTATTTGTTTGTCGTACAAAAAAACTTTTTGAATTCCCGGTAGAAAGAGATTTCCCTAATGACAAAGCTTTTAATGCCGCCCAATATCCTTTCCTTTTCCAAATATTTTTACGAATACGCTTTTTTGATATCGAAGTACGTTTTTTTGGAACTGCCATTTAAAAAAGAAGAAGTTAGTCATTGTTATAGTTGGATGTGAAAGACATCTATTGTTCAAAACGAATTATTATTTCTTATCTTATATTCATTATCGATTTTTTTTCTAAAAGATTCTCTTCATAGAAATCTAGATACGTCAAAGATCCGTGAAAATAAAAAATGACTCGAAATAACAAAATTTTGATTCCATACACTATTTGTAAAACCAAAAATTTTTGGTTTTGAACTCTTAGTTCTCGTTGTTTATATCTCATCTGCTATGGGATAGAAATCAAAAGAAATAAAGAACCTAAAATACCTTTATTTTAGTCATTCTATATTTTATTTACATGTAATAAAATACCTTGTAAACTTTTGCCTAATAAATTGAATCTTTTTTTAGTAAAACTTGAAAAAAAAATACACCTAAACTTTAAAACTCGAATGAGACTAGTAAAAAATCTGTTAAAGGGTATGTAGTTTGATAAAAAAGGATCTCAGTCATTTTTTATCCTTGCTCGATAAAAAGTTCATTTTAGAGCTATAATCTTATAAACTTTCCAAATATTCCTAATAAATTGTTTTGATTGAAATGGAAAACAATAAATCCCATAATGAATTAGTTAATGAGTTTAAATAAACTAACTAAAATTAAAAGGTTTTATTTCATTAGACCAACGACCTTAGTTAATCCTCTAATTCATATTAGCATCAAGTACTCTTTTTAGCCTAAAATTTTATACTTGCTCTATGAATATTAATAATATTTTGTATTTTCCTACTTTCCTATTCTAAGTATTTGTTTTTATATGTCACTTGGTTATATCATTTGACCAATTGTAACTTCTTGTTTTGCATATTTGAACAATTTTGAAAAGACTCAGAATAAATACTAATATAAATATATATTAAATTATTAAATAAGTTAGTGCATATCTTTATTTTTTATTGACTTTTTCGAAAGAGCTAAGATCCGGTGAATCGGAAACAATTAATTAAGAAAAAAAAACTTTTTTTATGGAACAGACATATCAATATGCGTGGATAATACCTTTTCTTCCACTTCCAGTTCCTATGTTAATAGGGTTGGGACTTCTTATTTT